TATCAAGCTTCTTCATAGTATTATCCATTAATAATGAATTTTCTAACAATTGACTCCGTACCACTGAAATATTTGGTCGTATGCTTGAAAGATAACCCAAAAAATCAAAGGAATGCTTGGATAATTGGTTTATATGGATTCGTCTTGGTTGAGACCATACATAAAAATGACATTGCCAAAAATTGACAAGATAATATCTCCACTTATTCATCAGAAGAGGAGTATCTTTTGATACCAGAATCGATTTTCCTTGATAGCTAACATACTGTATAAAAGGATCCTTGAAGAACCATAAGGTGGCCGGAAATAAGACTTCTTCGACAGGATATTTTATTTTTTCATAAAAACGTATTCGCTCAAAAAAGATCCCAAAAGAGGTTAATCGTAAATGATTAGATTGGTTACGGAGAAAAAGTAAAATAGATTCGTATTCACATACATAAGAATTGTATAGGAGCAAGAATAATCTTTGATTACTTTTTGCAAAAATGGATTTTGGGCGAGTAATAAGAGTATTCCAACTATAATACTCATTAAGAAAGAGCCGTAATAAATGCAAAGAAGAGGGATCTTTCACGTAGTAGCGAAGGGTTTGAACCAAGATTTCCAGATGGATGGGGTAGGGTATTAGTACATCTGATGCATAATTTAAATGTGGAAATTTATCCTCGAAAAAGGGAAATATTGAATGAATTGATCGTAAATTATAAGATTTTACGGTTTCTGTCTCCTCTAAGGAGGATACTAATCGTAGGGAAAACGGAATTTCCACAATGACTGCAAATCCCTCCGATATCATTTGAGAATACAAATTTTTGGGGTACCCAAAAAATTTATTTTGATTAGAATCATTAACGGAAATAATCAAATGATTCTGTTGATACATTCGACTAATTAAACGTTTTATAATTAGTAAACTGGATTTCTTGTCATAACCTACATTATCCAATAAAACGGATCTATTTAAACCACGATCATGAGCAAGGGCATAAATATACTCCCGAAAGATAAGTGGGTATAGTAAATGGTGTTGCTGAGATCTATATAATTCGAAATATCCTTGAAAGTCTTCCATTTAAAATTCAATTTTGAATCAGAAAAGAAATAGATGATTTATTGGGTTATCAAATGATACATAGTACGATACAGTTAAAACAAGGTATTTATAGTAAGAAAAAACTAGATACCTCGGAAACAAGTCAAACTCATCAACGGACTCTCTAGAACCTCCCCTTCCTTTCCAGATAATAGATTTATATTTATTTATAGGATAAGAAGATAGTTAGAAGCCCTTTATTTTATCAATCCAATCGCTCTTTTGATTTTGAAAAAAGAAATCTCTTTATCAATATACTACCTTCTTCTACACATTTATCTCTACCCCATAAAGGGGAATAGCTAATAGTTAGGACTCATAAGAAATTTCTAATCCACTCATCGGAAAAGCTTTTCCCGCATTAGGCACTAATATATTTTTAACATCTAATTAGATGGGGGAATCATTCAAAAATTAAGAACAGAAGCTCGTTACTTTGTTATTTCCCTAGAATTGGAACCTCTAATAAGGCTCTACCCATTTATTCACTCGACCCCCCCAAAAAAAAATTCTTTTTTTAATTGAATTGAAACAATTGAAATAAGATTTTGGACCTATTCAATAAGAAAGAATGAAATATTCTCAGAATTATCCATTGCTACGACATGCTGCTTTTTCCATTGATTCTTTTCAGGATCAGTCGTGGTCTTACAAACTCTACCGATGGTATGGACGAATCTGTTTCTTCATACAAATGTGTAAAAGATGCTAGCCGCACTTAAAAGCCGAGTACTCTACCGTTGAGTTAGCAACCCAAATAAACAAATTAGAATGTGTAGATACAATCAGAATCCCAATAAATAACGAAATTGAATGGCACAACATAATCAAACCATTAAAAAAACAATGAAAAAAAACTCTAACCCGCTCTAAACATAATAAAAATGAACAAATCCGACGAAAATATAAAAATTCTCAAATAAAAGATAAAATAAAGTCAAAGATTTTCCAATATTTATAGACCGCCTCCTGGCTCTCTTCTCTTATATTATATTATCCATTAATTTAGTATATATCGAGTTTGATTGATTTAAATCTTAATCAAAAAAGACTTCCTGTATGACAGAAAATCTAAGAAGATTATTTGAATGAAATAAAATCTATGGAACAGGGATAAATGGATCCGTTTATCCACGATCGGATTATATTTATTTGATACACTGTTGTCAATATTAATATTGACAAAAGCGTAAGCATACAAAAGATAAAACAAGTTCTAAATAGAACTAACAATTTTGATTTCAATCAATTAAAATTAAATAATTTGATTAATTTTAATTGAAATATAAAAAAACGAAAGACTTGTGTTGGATTGGCACTACACTATCACTATAATAGAATATTAAGTGAAAGACTTAATTAAGGAAGACGGGGGAGAAGTAGAAAAAAACGAAGTTTATTCAATAACTAAAACTAAAATAATCAGGTTTAGTCCTTTGTTTTTTTTTGTTCAAAGAGTTCCAACGAAAATCATCCCATCGGGGGTAATGTCAAATTTTTATGTCTATAGAACACATTACTTCTACGTCTATATCATTTCTTATTTATTCACTTGATCTTTTTTTCTATTTTATTTCATTAATTGAATTTTGTTTGTTGATTAACGCTGAAGTTCCGTAAAAACTCCCGCCTTTTTTAAAATATCATGAACAGTTCCCGTAGGTTGAGCGCCTTTTTCAAGGAAGTATAGAATAGCAGGAACATTTAAAAAAATTTGATTGGTTATCGGATCATAAAAACCCACTTTCCGAAGATCTCTTCCCTCTCGTCGGGATCGAACATCAATTGCAACGATTCGATAAATGGCTCATTGGGATAGATGAACAATACCCCCCCTAGAAACGTATAAGAGGTTTTCCCCTCGTACGGCTCGAGAAAATTCTAAATTATGTCTATGTATAGAATTACAATATCAAATATATCCATCAAATCATCAAATTAATTAGACTATTGATTTTAGCCCTTTTTTTCTTATTCTTACCCAACAAAAAAATTAGTCATATTTGCACCCTCATAACTCAAGTTGGATAACTCTGAAATAACGCAAAAGAGAAACCCTTTATTTTATTTTAGATACTGCATCTATTGAGCGGTCTCTAACCCTTTAATTGCCTGTCTTCTTTAAGAATCCATTTTGATTCTTCATTCTGATCCAGTTGTTCAGACAATTGAAAATGGTATTTCCTTGTTCCAGGATCTTTGCCTTGAATCATTGGGTTTAGACATTACTTCGGTGATCTTTAAATCTTTCAAAATGGCAGCAACATACCATTTTTTGTGATTTCTTTATGTCAAAGAATCATACGAATGTTTGATTCCTGCGTAATACACTTTTTGATTTGATCGAAAGAGTTTTACCAATTTCAACAAATCTTCCCTTTGAATTGGAAATTTTCTCGAATGGGCTCCTTTTAATTTATGTATCAAAATATACTTACGAAGTTGTTCCAATTTGTTGATTGATACTAACCCTAGATTCTTGCCTCTGAAAAATAAAAAAATACTTTCTACTCGAGCTCCATCCTATACTATATTCTATCACCCCCCCCCAAAAAAAAAAGGAGGTTACAGCGGAATAGAACAAATGATGTCGAGCCAAGAGCACTTTCATTCCTATAATAAATATATATAAAAGTGGTGGATGTAAGACTCCACAGCGGATCATGTCCTTCAAGTCGCACGTTGCTTTCTACCACATCGTTTTAAACGAAGTTTTACCATAACATTCCTTCAGTTTGGAACCCATATGTAATTGATTCAATTATGAAATCATGAATAATCATTGGTTCGGTTGGTACATAGTAATCTATACCTTTTTCTTCTATATGAAAAAAGGAGAGTCTCAGCAAGAATAAGAATAAATCAATTTAACCCCTTTTTTTTAGATTAATAGAATTTAATCTTGGAAATTCTATAAAATAAAAATAGAACTCCTTTTTTTATAAATTATTTTGATTCTTTTATTTATATCATTCTAAATTTAAAACTCTTTTTCTATTTTTCTATTATTGGAAAAATCAAATTAGTTAACTAAATTATAACTGATATAACAGGAATAAATATAATACGAAGAAATCAAGTTATTTTGAATCTGTATCTTCAAGTAAGATAATAGTGATAGAATAAATTCAACAATTTCACACTTCTTCAAGTACCAAGAACTTATACTTCTAGCGGTTCATTACAAAGATTTAATTGATTGAAAAATCTCCTATCCGATATAATTATTTTCATTTTGCAAAACATAAAGTTTTACAGCAAGGACCTTTTGTTTTTTATCATCCGTTTATCATTAGTAAGAGAGAGATAAATTCATATTGGAATAAACAGTATGTGATTAAAAAAAGATAGATAAAAAACACTGATGTAAGACAAGATTGAAATTTTATGTTGTTATTTTTTCATATTTATACTGTAAAATCATTGTTATTTAACGAATTGCAACTGAATTCAATTTCCCATTTCATATGCGTGTTATTTGAACTCAAACAAATTTGTGCAAAAGATATGATTCCGCCAATTATTAAAAAATAATAATCAGATTCTATACTAGATTATATACTAATATTCTATTAGTAATCTTAATACAGATTATCTTAATTATTCTATTAGTAATCTTAATACAGATTATCTTAATACGGAAGGCTGTTCTAAAAAGCAATCTTTATATATATAAATATATTATTTTATTATGATATATATTTTATATATATATATAAATATATTGATATTATTATGTTAATATAATGATTATATTATATAATAATATATATATATATATACTGGGTATGGTCTGGGACGGAAGGATTCGAACCTCCGAATAGCGGGACCAAAACCCGTTGCCTTACCACTTGGCCACGCCCCATTTATTTCTATATCGATACTAATAAATAAACACTAATATTGGTACGGGTTATTCGTCAACTCCAGTCTAAATATCTATTTTTTATAAAATGGATTACTAGAATTTTTCTACATGGAAACTATACACGTAGACATAGAATTAAACTGAATTTATTGATCATTACATATAATTCAATTAAGATATTGTACGAAAGTATTATTTATTCTATTCTCTTTTGATTTGAGATATAGAAGAATTTTTGATTGGGTGAATTCAAATAAAATAAAGTTTTTTCGTCTATCTTATTTTATTTTTATTCATTTTTTCTTCTATCAATAATAACATATCTATAATAATAAAAAACTCAATTAAATTTATTAACAACTCAATCAAAATAAATACAATTATCCCCAAAAACAAAATGTTTGTTATGCTTAATATTTTTAGTTTGATCTGTATCTACCTTAATTCTGCTCTTTATTCCAGTAGTTTTTTCGTTGGCAAATTGCCCGAAGCCTACGCTTTTTTGAATCCAATAGTCGATGTTATGCCAGTGATACCCCTGTTCTTTTTTCTCTTAGCCTTTGTTTGGCAAGCTGCTGTAAGTTTCCGATGATATTTTTAATTTTAATAAAGTCCCAGACAAATTCATGATTTATTCGAAAAAAAAAAATCGGGTATGTAGTATAGTAGTATAAAAGTGGAGAATCTATTCTCTTTTTTCCTAAAAAAATCTTGGAGATTGTGTAATGCTTACTCTCAAACTATTTGTTTACACGGTAGTGATATTCTTTGTTTCTCTCTTTATCTTCGGATTCCTGTCTAATGATCCAGGACGTAATCCTGGACGTGAAGAATAAAAAATAAGGTTGTCTTTGCTTGATTTTAAACTGTTATTTAGTAAGATTTTATCTATTCCACTAATTATTTTTTTATTACTAGTAATAAAAAAATAGCTCTCGATAAATTCGAAAAAAAAAAATACTAAGTCATCAACGAAAACGGAAAGAGAGGGATTCGAACCCTCGGTACGAAAAACTCGTACAACGGATTAGCAATCCGACGCTTTAGTCCACTCAGCCATCTCTCCTCCCAATTGAAAAAGGATAATACTATGTTACATTATAAAAAATAAGGCTTGAAAACGCCCGTCATAGTATATACTCTTATTTTTTAATTTCGTCCGAAGGGGCTTTTTAGTTCCACGGCCCGGCCTGGTCAGTCCTTAGCCGGGCCCGCCCTTTTGTTCCAACAAATCATATTCCAACAAATCATAAATCAAAAGATTTAGAAAATTGAAAAAAAAAAAAAATAATAAATAAAAAAAATATCAATATCTATGATATAGAATCAAATGGTAGAGAATCAACGTGCTATTTCTTTCTTAGTTAGTCCTTTTATTCCGGTTTAAATAAGAAAAAAGGAACTCTCGTTTCTTACCACAATCTATTTTTGTGTTATGGATTAAGTTCGAGACAAAAACCTCGGGCAAAAAAGCACTTGTTATTTACTTATTAAAATGAATACTCGTTTCCAAATCTCATTAGGTCCTCTGATACAAATACAAAAGGTAAACGCTCTAGTTTTCATAATTTTTTTCTGATGTTTTGGTTTTGTGATTAAGGTCGACAAAAGGTCCATTTAGATACAATAATCTGATTGTAGCGGGTATAGTTTAGTGGTAAAAGTGTGATTCGTTCTTTAATCCTTTATATAGTTAAAGGGTCTTTCGGTTTGATTAATATTCATTCCGAACAAAAACTTTAGTTCTTAAAAGGATTGAATCCTTTCCCTCTCAATGAAAAATTCGAGGAATAATATAAATTCTCGTGATTTTTATCCACGAATCAATTTTAAATTGAAAAATTGGATTATAAGATTACGAAACATAATTTTTTTATTGGATCAATACTTCCAATTGAATGAGTATAAGTAAAGGACCCATGGATAAAGATAAAACGCGTATTTCTAATCGTAACTAAATCTTCAATTTTTCATTTCTGTAGGGGAAATTGAAGCAAAACAGCTATTAAACAATGTCTTTGGTTTATTAAAGACATCGATAAATTGTTTTAGCTCGGTGGAAACAAAATGCTTTTCCTAAGGATTCTTTCAAATAGAAGTAGAGAACGAAGTAACTAGAAAGATTGTTAAAATATAACACCCCTTTCTATAGGGATCGTCTAGAAAGCGGGTTGTTCTGAATAGATTCAGACATAAAAGCTGACATAGACGTTATGGGTCAGATTTTTTATTTCGTTCATATCTGAATCTGGGAATTTATCCACCTTCCATAAAGGAGCTGAATGAAACCAAAGTTTCACGTTCAGTTTTGAATTAGAGACGTTAAAAATTATGAATCAACGTCGACTATAACCCCTAGCCTTCCAAGCTAACGATGCGGGTTCGATTCCCGCTACCCGCTTTGACTTTATTTTACTTTTTTTACTTTATCGTTATAATTTAAAATATTTAAATAAAATTAAATAAAATAAGGTTGAATGAATCGAATTAATGTAATACATCATTGACTTGAATACTAAATTGGTTGAAAGAATTC